CACTTCTACGAAGTTTCTTTCTTTGCTACAGCTGATAAAAATCGTTGTTTTAGACGATATATATGTAGAAAGCCTTTTTTTTAGTATTTATTAGATTAGTATTAGAGAATTTGCTCATTCTTTTCTCTTTCTATAGTGGAGATAATCGCACGTAATGACAGATCACGGCCATATTATTTAAAGCTTGGGGTAAGAAGGGATTTCGTTCGAGTGCCCGAAAATAATATTCCAAAGCTTTCGTATGTTCTCCGTTACTTGTGTGGATAAGGCCTATGTTATAAAGTATATAACTTCGATCATAGGGATCGATTTCTAGTCGCATAGCCTCATAATAATTCTGTAAAGCTTCCGCATAATTTCCTTCAGATTGAGCCGCCATCCGTTACGGTCGTTATTAATTTCAAATAATCTCCGTTCCAGAACCGTACTTGAGATTTTCATCTCATACGGCTCCTCCTTTATTGTGTATAATGATAAAAAAATACATAAAATAACAAAAAAATTGCATTATTCTCATTATCAACTGAGCAGGGCTAGTGTTTTTACAACAAATCTCTAGCCAACCTTCCTATAAAAATATTTTTTATTAACATTCAATATGTTGGTACTGGATAAAAAAACAGTAATTCCAACAATTTCTTTGTCCTCAACGCTGCTTAATTTCTCGGAATTAATCACCTCAACAATCTTCGATGGTTATACGGGTATCCAAAATACGAACGAGATGGATGTTTATTGTCCGAACCATTCTTATTAGTTTCGATCCCGATAAGACAAGGAAGGATATTATTTTTTTACAAAGTTTTAGTGTTGTTGATTCCTAAGCGTAGTGCTGCTTCTCCAATGCTGCCTATTGATACTGGTAGAGGAGGGTTTTTACCTAACCCCATAAGTATGTATAGGTGTAACCTTTCGCTTAATACTATAAACCAAAAATGGAAGCATATGAGGCTGCATTAATCGGGGATACACGACAGAAGGTATTAATTATTTTATTTACAAATTTCACCTTCAGCAAACGTAGGTTTTTTTTTCAATTTTCCAAAAATCAGTAAAAATTGAAAAAAAAAAAATAAAGATAATCAAATCGCACCATCTCTATAGTAAGTGAATGCCTTTTTTTCTCCTGAAGTTGTCGGAATTATTCGTAATAAAATATTGGCTACAATTGAAAAGGTCTTATCAATAAAATTTTCATTTATCCGAGATCTAGGCATAGGTAGAAATCCATTCTATAATTTAATTATTTATAGCGTCGTGAGAAATAAAAAAAATCCCACAAACAAAGGAATTGTACAATACAGTACGAAATAACATAAAAACATATTCATTAATCAAATTTTTTATCCTACGGCCTCATAGGAGGTTCTTTTTTTTTTTCTTCCTATTTTTGTGGTTCAAATTGGTTTTTTTTTTATGGGCCTACCAAAATAGAATATGAATTATTCACTATTCACCCGGTTTCTGAGCATCATTATGTAGGAGAGATGGCCGAGTGGTTCAAGGCGTAGCATTGGAACTGCTATGTAAGCTTTTTGTTTACCGAGGGTTCGAATCCCTCTCTTTCCGACCCTTTACTAAACTAAATTAATCAATATTACTGATCTCAATGTTTCAAGTAACAATGGATACCATTATTTCAATTGTAACCTTTTAATATGAATTCTCTATTCCTAATTTTTTGAAGTAATACATAAAATAATGGAAAAGTCAGCAAGGAGTGAAAATCTTCCTATATCTATGTCTATGATACATCAATGACAGAAAATTCTCTGATCAAAACTCTTGTTATTTTAGTTAGGTTTAAGTCTGACGAGAATAATATTCTACAACCAACAATTCATTTATTTTCACACCAATCCACTTATTATCTATTATTTGATTGATTAATCCTTTATATTGCAATGGGTAAAGAGTCAAATGATTTGGTAATTTCTCACGAGGGGCTAAATCAAGATAATTTTGAATCAGAGTTCGAGATCTTTGTTCATCTTTCACTGTAATAATATCTTGAGGTTTGCAACGATAACTTGGTATATCCACTATATGACCATTAACTAGAACATGTCTATGGTTAAGTAATTGGCGGGCTTGCGGAATAGTTGAAGCCATACCCAACCGAAAAAGTATGTTATCCAATCGCATTTCAAGTAATTGTAATAAAACCTGACCTGTTGATCCTTTAGCTTTTCCGGCAATACGAACGTATTTAAGTAATTGTCGTTCTGTAAGACCATAATGAAAACGCAATTTTTGTTTCTCTTCTAAACGAATACGATATTGGGATTTTTTACTCGAGCGCGATTGGTTTCTAAGTTCGCTTTTGATTGTTGGCTTTTTACTAGTTAGTCCTGGTAAAGACCCCAGACGACGTATTTTTTTGAAACGAGGTCCTCTATAACGTGACATAAAGACTCCTTTTTATGTTTTTAATGGAAAATCTCATAAATCCAAATTAAAACTAAACGAAATGAAAAAAAAAAAAAAGAATAATATGATAAATGAAGTGAAATCTACTATTATACTACTATAAAAAATCGGCTATTATACTACTATTACTATTATACTAGAAGAATTAGATGAATTATTTCAATAGTCGAACCTTATTCTATTGTATCTAAATATAAAAAATACAATGGGTTCTTTTCCTGATTCGTTCTACAGAGATCGAAGTCCCTCCATTTTTTTCAGAAAGAAAAAAAAGACATTATCAATTATGTAAAAAATCAAAAGCAAATCAAAAAAAGCCGGCTATCGGAATCGAACCGATGACCATCGCATTACAAATGCGATGCTCTAACCTCTGAGCTAAGCGGGCTAAATAACAGAAATTACATATGCATGGGAATTTAATAAACTGCTGGGATCTTAGTTATAAATTATTAGCTATTTATCACATAATACATAATTCAATTAATACAATTACAAAATCATAGAATATTCAATATTTTTGATTTATTTGATATTGTAGTACATAACATAAAAAATATAACAATTGGAAGATAAGAATTAATATTAATATAATATATTTCTATTTATTTATCAAATATTTATTTATCAAATATATATGTTTCTCAATAAAACGGTATTAATCAATATAGTAAGATTTTCTTTTTTTTTTTAATTTAATATTTTATACTCTTTATTTTATCATTTATATATTTATTATTATTCAAGATAATAGAATTGATAATATTTAGATTATTATTGAAAATAATGAATAATTAGATTATTCATTATTATTATTTACAATATTTTTAGTATATTAATTGAATTGGTGGATTGGTTTTTGTTTGAATATGTTAATATAACAATTCGAAATAAACAACGGATTCTTTATGAAAATTAAATAACAGAATCGACCATTCGAGTATCCAAAATCGCATCAAAAAATGATAGAAGTATGGGCATAAAAAATCGATATATATATGTGGTGTATATTTATGTATATTGAATTGTGAATACAGAGATAATAGAATCATTTCTGATTCAACCAAATAGGGATATGCAATATCGATGAAAGAAAATTAATCAAATACGCGCAAACATTTTTCAATATAAGAGCATTAAAATTTAAAGAAAAGAAGGGGATATGGCGAAATTGGTAGACGCTACGGACTTAATTTGATTGAGTCTTGGTATGGAAACTTACCAAGTAAGAACTTTCAAATTCAGAGAAACCCTGGAATTCACAATGGGCAATCCTGAGCCAAATCCTATTTTCAAAAATAAGTTCCGAAAGCTCGAATAAAAAAAGGATAGGTGCAGAGACTCAATGGAAGCTGTTCTAACAAACGGAGTTAGCGATTTTTCCCTTTCATTAGAAAAAAAAAATCCTCCTGTCAAAATTCCGGGAATAGATCAAGAATAAACATATATGTATATATATGTACTGAAATACTATTTCAATTGATTAATGAGAAGATTTTTAATCTTCATTTCCAAATATTTCTATCACAAAAAAAATGAAAGATGTGAATCAAATAAATTTCAAATTGAATAAAAAATGGAACAAGTATTAATCAAATCATTCACTCCATTATAGTCTGATAGATCTTTTGAAAAACTAATTAATCGGACGAGAATAAAGATAGAGTCCCATTCTACATGTCAATACAGACAACAATGAAATTTATAGTAAGAGGAAAATCCGTCGACTTTAGAAATCGTGAGGGTTCAAGTCCCTCTATCCCCAAAGGGCCTGTTTAACTCTATAATTTTTTATCTTATATCTTCTTTTTTTTTTATAAACGTAGAAATGAATATATTCTTTTTGAGCAAGAAATCTTTATATGAATGATTAATAATACAAAATCATTAGTACTACTGAAACTAACTTACAAAGTCTTATATTTTTTTTTCGTCTTTTTGTTTTTTTACTTCATTTTTACTTGACATAGACTCGAGTAATCTTTTAAAATAAAAATAAAGTTGATGTGTTAAGAATAGTCGGGATAGCTCAGCTGGTAGAGCAGAGGACTGAAAATCCTCGTGTCACCAGTTCAAATCTGGTTCCTGGCACATGATTCATTTGTATGAGTATCTATTCTCAATATTCATTATTTAAATATAGAGAATAGATACTCATACAAATTTGTGCTCTAGCATGTTTTTTTTTAATCGGGGTGTCTGGAGATATACTCTTTCTAGATGAGTAAACAATGTATGTATGTTCTAGGTATATTCTCTGTATATATATAGTATGCAAAAGCAAAAATCAATAAATTATTTGATTTTTTTTCCTTTTTTCTGCACTCTAAAAAAGATGCTAATATTTCAATAGGTTAAATTAGTTGGTTAAAAGACCAAAAAGTCTAGTCTAGGGAAGTTTTTTTTTTTTTTGTGGTGATGGCGATATAATTGATGTTGATGTGCATGTTACATAGTTCATGATGCATAACTTTTCCAGTTCATCGATCCTATTGCCTTGGTTGGCTTATCAAAAATAAGTATCTTTTCTTTTTTAGAATTGCAAAGAACCCCTACTCCATTTTTTTGAA